ATTAATGTGTATAAATTCCCAGTATAAACTTGTTTTTTACTAAGGCAACTTAGTTTAGAACGGTTAGGTAAATGAGGGTAGAGATTGATTTATTAACTTATGCACACGTAAATATGTATTAATAATAATATAAATACTTATTTCTATATTCATAATCTGTCTACTTGATAAAAACATAGTTTCTATTTTTAATTAAATAATTTATATATTAACGTTGTCCTTCTAGGCCTGGTATGCTTATAGGAAATTAGAGAAAAAAGAAGCATTTAATTAATAATAAATACTTAGTTAATATTAATCATCTAATTATATTTAATAAATATTATACATAATATATATGTACTATCTCAGGTATCTATGTTATATTATTAAACTATTATATAATATATATATTGTAATAGCATACAATTATTTTAATTAAGTTCTTATTATATAATTCACTGATATATAAGGAAATTTTAATTTAGAATCATCTTTCTCTAAAGAGAAAAAAAAGAGAAAGATGATTCTCTAGGGAGAGAGTTATAAGGTTATGATTGGAACCGTATTAATATGTTATGACCTTATAAAAAATACTTTGTGGTGGTAATATAAGCTTGGAGTGTAGGATGTATGGGCAGCATCCGAAGCTTGGAGTGTAGGATGTATGGGCAGCATCCGAAGCTTGGAGTGTAGGATGTATGGGCAGCATCCGAAGCTTGGAGTGTAGGATGTATGGGCAGCATCCGAAGCTTGGAGTGTAGGATGTATGGGCAGCATCCGAAGCTTGGAGTGTAGGATGTATGGGCAGCATCCGAAGCTTGGAGTGTAGGATGTATGGGCAGCATCCGAAGCTTGGAGTGTAGGATGTATGGGCAGCATCCGAAAGCTTGGAGTGTAGGATGTATGGGCAGCATCCGAAGCTTGGAGTGTAGGATGTATGGGCAGCATCCGAAGCTTGGAGTGTAGGATGTATGGGCAGCATCCGAAGCTTGGAGTGTAGGATGTATGGGCAGCATCCGAAGCTTGGAGTGTAGGATGTATGGGCAGCATCCGAAGCTTGGAGTGTAGGATGTATGGGCAGCATCCGAAGCTTGGAGTGTAGGATGTATGGGCAGCATCCGAAGCTTGGAGTGTAGGATGTATGGGCAGCATCCGAAGCTTGGAGTGTAGGATGTATGGGCAGCATCCGAAGCTTGGAGTGTAGGATGTATGGGCAGCATCCGAAGCTTGGAGTGTAGGATGTATGGGCAGCATCCGAAGCTTGGAGTGTAGGATTGTATTTAGGTTTTATTCTTGCTTAAGAATTTATTGAATCTAAGTTGTACATGTAAATTTTTGTGTTTTGTTGCTTTAAGAGTAGGGTGATGCAGTATTTAATTTTATAAATTAAGGAAATTTAGATTTAGTTATGGATTGTTTTGTTGGTAAAATTCGTGCCAGCTACCGCGGTTATACGATGGATGAAAATAAATTTTATTTGCTTGAAGTTAATTGTAGTTGGTGAAGTAATTAATGAATTATTTGAAGGTGAAATTTTTATTTTATATTGTTTCTAATTTTGAGGCTTTGAAATTTGTTAATAAACTAGGATTAGATACCCTATTATTTTAAATGTAAAAGTAAAGGCGTGAGTAGTAATAGATAAGATCTTGAAACTCAGAGAATTTGGCGGTGTTTTAGTCTATTCAGAGGAATCTGTTCTATAATTGATAATTCACGATTGGGTGTACTTAACTTATAGGATTTGTATACCGCCGTCATCAGAATATTTTTGTAGAATAATTTCTTAATACTGGAATAAGTATAATGTCAGGTCAAGGTGCAGTTAATGGTTAAGGAGAAATGGATTACAATAAAATTATTTATATGGATTTGAATGTTGAATGATTCAATGAAGGTGGATTTGATAGTAATTTTTGATTAAATTCAGTGATGATTATGGCTCTAGAACATGCACACATCGCCCGTCGCTCTCTCTGACTCTGGGAGATAAGTCGTAACAAAGTAGGTGTACTGGAAAGTGTATCTAGAATGTCAAAGTAGAGCTTGTTAGTAAGTATTTCATTTACACTGAAGTGTATTTCGTGCAATTCGAATTATTTTGAAAGTTGAATTTTAATTGTGGTGATTGTTATATTAATGTTTAATAGAAATAATTTTATTTTAAGTTGTTTAAGTATATTTTATAGAAAAAATTTTGATTTTTATAGTGAAGGAGTATTGTGGAAGAATGATGAAATAGTTGAAAGGGGTTTGATTAAAAGTAAATTTATGTTGTACCTTGTGTATCAGGATTAATTTAATTGAAATTATAGATTGTATTTTTCTCGAATTTGAGAGAGTAAAAATATTAAGAATGTAAATGTGGTATAATTTTATTAAATAATATTTTGGTAATGATATGTTATCGTTCTCGAAGATATCTAGTTACTCAAGAAATGAATTGAATTCAGGTATTTAATGGTGATGTTTATTTATGGAAATAAATTATTTTGATACTAATTATTTAGGGGATTAGCTCTGAATAAAGATTAATAATGGTAAAAAGATATTTAAGGATAAGGCTTTAGAGTAGCTGTGTTTTAAGTGTGTTATAACTTATTTAAATTATATATTATTTAGGGAAATTTTAATAGTTTATTGAGTTGATTTTAGTGATAATTATAATATGTAATAATGATTAAATTAGTATAATAATGTTGTAATAGGGATGATAAATGTGAAAATTTATAATGAGGAATTAGGCAAATTATATGCTCGCCTGTTTAACAAAAACATGTCCTTTAGGTTATATTTAAGGTCTGACCTGCCCACTGAATTAATTTTAAAGGGCCGCGGTATCTTGACCGTGCAAAGGTAGCATAATCATTAGTTTTTTAATTGAGGACTGGAATGAAGGGTTGGACGAAGTGTAGACTGTCTTTATATAAAAAAATTGAATTTAACTTTTTAGTGAAAAGGCTGAAATGTTTATAGAGGACGAGAAGACCCTATAAAGTTTAATATTTATGTGTTATAACGAATTTTAGTGGTATTAAAAGTTTTTATGTGTAAATATTTGGTTGGGGTGATTATAAAAATTGGAAACTTTTATTTTAGTTTACTTGGATGACAGGGTAGATGATCCATTATTAATGATTAAAAGATTAAATTACTTTAGGGATAACAGCGTAATTTTCTTTGAGAGTTCTTATCGACAAGAAAGATTGCGACCTCGATGTTGAATTAAGGGTATTATTAGGTGTAGTAGCTTATTAAATAAGTCTGTTCGACTTTTAAATCCTTACATGATTTGAGTTCAGACCGGCGTGAGCCAGGTCGGTTTCTATCCTTATAAGGGATTAATATTTTAGTACGAAAGGACCAAATATTTAATATAATATTTTTTTTTGAATAGTTTTACTATTTTGGCAGAAAAGTGTGATGAATTTAGAATTCATGAATGTAATGATATTACAAATAGTAATGTGAATTGAGGTAGTAGTAAATTTGATTAGTTCTTTAATAATAGTAGTTTGTGTTTTAGTGGGAGTAGCTTTTTTAACTTTAATAGAACGAAAGATTTTAGGGTATATTCAAGTTCGTAAAGGTCCTAATAAGGTAGGAGTAGCAGGTGTTCCTCAGCCTTTTGCTGATGCTATTAAGTTATTTAGAAGGGAGCAGACTTACCCTGTTTTGTCTAATTATATTATATATTATTTTTGTCCGGTTGGGAGCTTAATATTATCATTGTTGGGTTGAATGGTTTTTCCTTATCTGACTTTTTTATTTTCTTTTAATTTTGGTTTACTATTTTTTTTGTGTTGTACGAGATTAGGTGTTTATACTGTGATGATTGCTGGTTGGGCATCTAATTCCAAATATGCTTTATTAGGAGGATTACGGGCTGTAGCTCAAACTATCTCTTATGAAGTGAGATTGGCTTTAATTTTATTTTCTTTTATTTTTTTAATTGATAGTTATTGTTTAGGTATATTCTTTTATTATCAAGAATATATTTGATTAATTATATTAAGCTTACCACTGAGTTTGGCTTGATTTGCGTCTTGTTTAGCTGAAACTAATCGAACTCCTTTTGATTTTGCAGAAGGAGAGTCAGAATTAGTTTCAGGGTTTAATGTAGAGTATAGAAGAGGAGGATTTGCTTTAATTTTTATAGCAGAATATGCTAGTATTTTATTTATGAGAATATTATTTTGTGTAATATTTCTTGGTTGTGATGTTAATTCATTGGGTTTTTTTGTAAGGTTGGTTGGTGTATCTTTTATTTTTGTTTGAGTTCGAGGGACTTTACCTCGATTTCGTTATGATAAATTAATGTTTTTGGCATGGAAAAGATTTTTACCTTTATCATTGAATTTTTTAATTTTTTATGTAGGATTTAAGTTACTAACAATATCTATTGGGATCTAGTGAAATTAGTGACGTAGAAGTTAATAGAAGGCTCGAACTTCTTTCTTATGTTTTCAAAACATAATGCTTAGATGCTTATTAACTAGTGGGTTAATAGATGATCTCATATGTGAAGGATTAATGGGTTAATTAAATAATAAGAAAAGTAAATTACAGTTAAAATTTGTCCTGTTAAAATAAAAGGGTCTTCGACTGGTCGGGCTCCAATTCATGTTAATAAGATGATTGTTGTTGTTATTCTTCAAAATAGTAATTGGTTAAAAGGGTAGAATTGATTACCTCGGAATTTATTTATGTTGAAGAAGGGTAGGATTATTAAGATTGCAATAGATATAATTAATGCAATAACTCCTCCTAATTTGTTGGGAATGGATCGTAGAATAGCATAAGCGAAAAGGAAATATCATTCTGGTTGAATATGTACTGGGGTTACTAAGGGATTAGCTGGGATAAAATTATCAGGGTCTCCTAAGAGGTTAGGATTTAATAATGTTAATATTGTTAAACTTGTAATTATGATAATAAACCCTACAATATCTTTAAATGAGAAGTAAGGATGGAAGGGGATTTTATCAATATCATTATTTAAACCTATAGGATTATTGGATCCTGTTTGGTGAAGGAATAATAAATGGATTATTGATATTGCGGCTACAATAAAGGGAAGAAGAAAATGGAAGGTGAAGAATCGTGTTAAAGTAGCATTATCAACAGCAAAGCCACCTCAAATTCATTGAACTAAAATAGTACCTAAGTAAGGGATAGCAGAAAGAAGGTTAGTAATTACGGTTGCCCCTCAGAATGATATTTGCCCTCATGGGAGGACATAACCTATAAAGGCTGTTCCTATTACTAAGAAGAGTAAAATCACTCCAATTATTCAGGTGTGTAAATAATTATAAGATCCGTAGTATATTCCTCGGCCTACATGAAGGTAAAGACAAATAAAGAAGAACGAGGCACCATTTGCATGAAGAGTTCGTAAGAATCATCCATAATTTACATCGCGACAAATGTGAGCAATTCTGTTAAAGGCAGAATCAATATTAGCAGTGTAATGTATTGCTAAGAATAATCCGGTAAGGATTTGAATTATCAAACATAGGCCCAATAAAGATCCAAAGTTTCATATTGTGGAGATATTTGAAGGGGCTGGTAAATCGATTAAGGCGTTATTTATAATTTTTAATAGAGGATGTTTGATTCGGAGAGGTTTATACATTAGTGTGTAGGTCGAAGAGGGCCACTAAAAATGTTAGTAATTTTTACGATGGCAATTAATGTAAGGAATAAGTATATTATTAGTATTAGAGTATTAAGGTTGGTAGGATTATTATAAAGTTTTATTAATGGAAAAATAGTTTCTGATCAATAATTGAGAATAGTTGATTGTCTTGGGATTATATCTGGGTTATTGGTTATTAAGTTAAGAAAGGTAGGGTCAATTCATCAGAGATTGAGAAGGTAGAGAAGGATAATTATAGAATAAGTTCATAGGATTGTTGAAGGGAGTGTTAAGATTTCATTAGAAGCTAATGCGGTAGTATAAATAAATAAAATAAGTATTCCTCCTAAGAATACTAAAAAAAGAATATAGGAGAATCAAAATCTTTGAGAAAGGAGGCCCATCGAGAGAGAAATTAAGATAGTTTGAACAATAATGATGAGTGTTATGGTAAGGGGGTGGTTACATTGAATAAATATAATTGAGGTGAATAGATTGAGTATTATAAAGGTAATTATAGTTATTCAGAAGATAGTTTAAAATAAAATATTAATTTTGGAGATTAATGATAAGAGTATCTTTCTTCTGAGTTTTAAAAGAAATCCTTAATTTTGGTTTACAAGACCAATGTTTTTGGTTAAACTATTAAAACTTATGGCAGTATATTATTTAATAATAGTTTTTATGTTTCTAGTTGGTGCTTATGTTTTTTGTTCAAAACGAAAGCATCTATTGATGGCTTTATTGAGATTAGAATTTATAGTTTTGATTACTTTTATAATATTGTTTATTTTTTTAAATTTTTTTAGTTGTGAATTATTCTTTAGTATAGTTTTTTTAGTTTTTTCTGTTTGTGAAGGTGCGTTGGGGTTATCTATTTTAGTTTCTATAATTCGTACACATGGTAATGATTTTTTTCAATCTTTTGTAATTCTTCAATGTTAAAATTAATGTTTATATTACTGTTTTTGATTCCTGTAAGTTTTACTTTTAAAAGATGATGGCTGATTCAAAATATGATATATTTAATAGGTTTAATGTTTATGTTTATATGTGTATTGGGTGAAAATAGTTATATTAGATATTTTTTGGGGTGTGATATTATTTCTTATGGTTTGATCTTATTAAGATTTTGAATTTGTGCTTTAATGTTAACTGCTAGAGAATCAGTAAATCGATTTCATTTTAGTAGAAATTTATTTTTAATGATAGTACTTTTATTGATATTTATATTGTATTGTACATTTAGTAGATTAAGATTGTTTGGATTCTATGTGTTTTTTGAAGGAAGTTTAATCCCTACATTTTTATTAATTTTGGGTTGAGGGAGCCAACCCGAGCGATTGCAGGCAGGGGTTTATTTATTGTTTTATACTCTATTCGCTTCTTTACCCTTACTTCTTGGGTTATTTTATTTATATTATAGGGGGGGTAGTTTAAGTTTTTATTGTGAAAAAGAAGTAGGGATTTTAAGATTTTATTTATATTTGACTCTGATTTTTGGGTTTTTAGTAAAAATACCTATATTTTTGGTCCATCTTTGGCTTCCAAAAGCTCATGTAGAGGCCCCGGTTTCTGGTTCAATAATTTTAGCTGGTGTATTATTGAAATTAGGAGGGTATGGATTGTTACGAGTATATAAGTATTTAATTTTGAGTGGGATGAAGTTTAATGTAATATGGATTAGAATTAGTTTAATTGGAGGAGTATTAGTTAGATTAATTTGTTTACGTCAAATTGATATAAAATCATTAATTGCATATTCTTCTGTAGCACATATAGGTGTGGTATTAAGAGGGTTAATGACAATAACTTATTGGGGGTTTTGTAGAGCGTATATATTAATAATTGCTCATGGGCTATGTTCTTCTGGGCTATTTTGTTTAGCAAATATTGTTTATGAGCGATTAGGGAGACGAAGACTTATAATTGCTAAGGGGTTGATGAATTTTATACCTAGAATGGCTATATGATGATTTTTGTTATGCTCTTGTAATATGGCAGCCCCTCCTTCTTTAAATTTATTAGGTGAAATTGGTTTATTGAATTGTATTGTTTCATGAACTTGGGTAACTATATTTATACTAATATTGTTATCCTTTTTCAGAGCTGCCTATTCTTTATACTTATATTCATTAAGTCAACATGGTCAGGTTTATTCAGGATTGTATTCATGTTCAAGAGGATATTTACGGGAGTATTTGTTATTGTTTCTACATTGATTTCCTTTAAATTTATTGATTATTAAGAGTGAAGTTTTTATATTATGAATATAGTTAGTTAAACTTAAATAGTTTAATTTAATAAAATATTGATTTGTGGTGTCAAAGATATGTTGTGCATTTTAGGTTATTATATGATCATTTTCAATTTGTTTATTAGGGTTTGTAGTTTTATTATCATTGAGATTAGTAATGGGGTGATTAGGATGTTATTATTTAATAGCTGATCTTGTTTATTTCATTGAATGAGAGGTAATTTCATTAAATTCTTCAGGAATTGTTATGACAGTTTTATTAGATTGAATATCTTTAATATTTATAAGTTTTGTAATAGGTATTTCTTCGTTGGTAGTTTATTACAGAGAGGAGTATATATTGGGGGATGGAAGTTTAGATCGATTTATTATTTTGGTTTTAATATTTGTTTTATCAATAATATTTATAATTATTAGTCCTAATTTAATTAGAATTTTATTAGGTTGAGATGGATTAGGGTTAGTATCTTATTGTTTAGTTATTTATTATCAGAATACTAAATCTTATGGTGCGGGGATGTTAACAGCTTTATCAAATCGTGTGGGGGATGTAGCTTTATTAATAGCAATTGCATGAATATTGAATTTTGGGAGTTGAAATTATATTTATTATTTGAATTTAAATGAGAAAGGTATTGAATTAAGGGTAATAGGTGGGCTTATTTTGTTAGCTGCTATAACAAAGAGTGCTCAAATTCCTTTTTCTTCATGATTACCAGCTGCTATAGCAGCTCCTACTCCTGTGTCAGCTTTAGTTCATTCCTCTACATTGGTTACTGCTGGTGTTTATTTGTTAATTCGATTTAATACTTTAATTTTTGAAGGAGTGTGAAGTGAACTTTTATTGTTGATTTCTGGTTTAACAATGTTTATAGCGGGGATGGGGGCTAATTTTGAATTTGATTTGAAAAAGATTATTGCATTATCCACACTCAGCCAATTAGGTCTAATAATAAGAATTTTATCAATTGGTTATTTTAAGTTGGCTTTTTTTCATTTGTTGACACATGCTTTATTTAAGGCATTGTTATTTATATGCGCAGGAGCCATTATTCATAATATAAAAAATTCTCAAGATATTCGTTCTATAGGGGTTTTGTCAAATCAAATACCTTTGACTTCAGCTTGTTTTAATTCTTCCAATTTAGCCTTATGTGGCATACCATTTTTAGCTGGCTTTTATTCAAAGGATTTGATTTTAGAGATGGTTAGTTTATCTTATATGAACTGTTTTTTATTTTTTTTGTTTTTTTTTTCGACAGGGTTAACTGTGAGTTATTCCTTGCGTTTAGTATATTATTCAATAACAGGGGATTGTAATGAAATTTCATCTCACTTCTTAAATGATGAGGGGTGGGTTATATTGAGGGGGATGATTTTATTAATAACTATAGCAGTTATAGGAGGGAGAATATTAAGATGAGTTATTTTTTCGACTCCTGAAGTTGTTGTATTACCTTTTAGCTTAAAAATGATAACAATAATAGTTTGTTTGACTGGAGGTTGAATTGGTTATGAGATTGCAAAACTTGCTTTAAGTTATGAGTTATATTCTTTTAAGTTTTATTTAATATCTAGTTTTTTAGGGTCGGTATGATTTATACCAAGACTTTCTACTTATGGGGTGAATTATTATTTTTTAAGTGTCGGTGAATTAATTTATAGGATTTTTGATCAAGGGTGAAGAGAAGAATTCGGGGGTCAAACTGTTTATTTAATATCAGTTGATTATTCTTTAATAAATCAGGTTTATCAAAATAATGAGTTAAAGGTTTATTTAATTAGCTTTGTTGTTTGAGTGATTATTTTGATAGGGTTAATTGTAATTATTTATTTGAGTAGCTAAAATTTAGAGCATAATATTGAAGATATTAGGGTAGTGTATAACTCTCAAATAATTATAAATACTGAAGTATTATTGATACAATGAAAGTGTATAGTTTTATTTAAACTATATAATTTGAAATACTAATGGATTTTAACCACTAAAGATGAAGTTAGCAGCTTCTTCTTTGGATTTTATTTCTTTAATTGGAATTGATTCAATGATATTATTAACAGTAATATACCTCTTTTTGGTTTCAATTAATAAATAGAGACATTGATAACGTCAACTATCAGGTCGAAACTGATTGCAAATTGCTTTCTATTTATAAGGCAGATTGAATTCAATACTTTCTAAATGCAAATTAGATGTTATGGTTAACTACAGCCCTAAGTTAATAGGCTCATTCTAATGCTCCTTGATTTCATTCATGATAAAGACCTATTAGTAGAATAATTAAAAATAGTAGTGTTGTAATTCTTCATGATGTGATGTGAGATCATTGAAGAATAATAATGATGGGGAGGAGTAAGGCAATTTCAACATCGAAAATAAGGAAGATTACGGCAATTAAGAAGAATCGAAGAGAAAAAGGTAGTCGTGCTGATCTTTTAGGGTCGAAACCACATTCAAAGGGGGATCTTTTTTCTCGATCGTTGAGAAATTTTTTTGAGAGTAATGAGGCAAGGAAAGCAATTATACTACAAAGAATAAGAATAATGATAGTTAAAGTTAAAATGATTAGGATTATTTATTTTGATTTATCAAACTATTTGATTGGAAGTCAATTGTACTAATTATACTAAATAAATTTATCTACCTCATCAATAAATAGAGACGAAAAGGAAAAGTCATACGACATCTACAAAATGTCAATATCAAGCAGCGGCTTCAAAGCCGAAATGGTGAGAAGATGAGAAGTGATTTATTAGATGTCGTATGAGGCAGATGATGAGAAATGTAGTTCCAATAATGACGTGAAGGCCATGGAAACCTGTAGCTATAAAGAATGTAGATCCATATGTGGCATCTGCAATGGTGAAGGGGGCTTCAATATATTCATAACCTTGAAGTAAAGTGAAGTATAGCCCTAAAAGTACTGTGAAAAATAATCCTTGGGTTGTTTGGGAATGATTATTGTCTATTAGACTATGATGAGCTCAAGTTACAGTAACTCCTGATGCTAAAAGGATGGCAGTGTTAAGAAGGGGAATTTGAAAGGGATTGAAAGGTTGAATTCCTATGGGAGGTCATGAAGAACCTAAATCAATAGCAGGAGAGAGTCTACTGTGAAAAAATGCTCAGAAGAATGAGAGAAAAAAAAAAACTTCTGAAATAATAAATAGAATTATTCCTCATCGTAATCCTAAGTTTACAGATAATGTATGGAGTCCTTGGTAAGTACCTTCTCGAGTAATATCTCGTCATCATTGAATTATTGTTAAAAGGGTAATTAAAGTTCCAAGGAATAACAAGGAGTTGTTGTATTGATGAAATCATTTTACGAGCCCCGAGACTATAACTAACGCTCCAATTGCACCTGTTAGAGGCCAAGGTCTGGGGTTTACTAAATGGAATGGGTGATTATTATGTATTATCATTTGTAATTAGTTTACTTCTCTAGAATAAAGAGTTGAAAGAACGGCAAAGACGTAAGATTGGATAATAGATACTGCTACTTCTAGTGTGATTAATATTAATTGCCCAAAAATCAATAAAATTAAAAGGGAAGAAGATAAGCTTGACCCTGTATTACCTAGAAGCGTAAGAAGAAGATGACCGGCAATTATATTAGCTGTTAATCGAACAGCGAGGGTTCCAGGACGAATGATGTTTCTAATTGTTTCAATACAGACTATAAAAGGTATTAAAATTGGAGGAGTGCCTTGGGGCACAAGGTGAGCAAATATATGTTGAGTATGATTAATTCAACCATAAATTATAAATCTGAGTCAAAGAGGAAGAGCTAAAGTTAAAGATAATGATAAATGACTTGTTCTAGTGAAAATATACGGGAATAATCCAAGAAAGTTATTAAATAAAATTAAGATAAAAAGAGAAATAAATATGAAGGTTCTCCCATTTTGTCTAGAGGGACCTAATAAAGTTTTGAATTCTTGATGTAATGTTGATGTAATCTTAACTCATAAAATATGATGACGAGAGGGTATAAACCAAAAATAGGGTGGGAGAATTAAAATTCCTAGGAAAGTTCTTAACCAATTGAGGGATAGATTTATGATATTAGTTGAAGGGTCAAAAACTGAGAATAGATTTGTTATCATTTTCAATTTAATGTAAAATTTTTTGTTGAAGCGGAAATTGGGTGTGAAGGGGGTAAATTAAAAAGATAATAGTTTAGTAGAGAAAAAAAGATCAATGTTGTAGAGAAGATAGAGAATAAAGTTAATCATCTAATAGGGGCTATTTGAGGGATTAAAAGATATTAATTTAATTAATAATCTTAGTTTGACATACTAAAGTTATATTTTAACTAATCTTTCATCAGAAGTAGGTGTAGCTACTATAAATTGGTTTAAGAGACCATTACTTACATTCAGTCATCTGATGTATTTAGAAGTAGTGAGTAACCAAGAAATAAAAGATTTTATATTAATTCTTTCAATTACAATAGGTATAAATCTATGATTTGCTCCACAAATTTCAGAACATTGTCCGTAATAAATTCCTGGTCGATTTAAAAGGAAATTAATTTGGTTAAGTCGACCAGGAGTAGCATCTACTTTTACCCCTAGTGCTGGGATAGTTCAAGAATGAAGCACGTCAGCAGCAGTAAGGAGTATTCGAATTTGAGTATGTATGGGCAAAATTGTTCGATTATCGACATCTAATAATCGAAATCCATCAGAATCTATTTCATTGTAAGGTAATATATAAGAATCGAATTCTAGGGTATCAGGGAGATCTGAATATTCGTAACTTCAGTATCATTGATGGCCAATTGTTTTAATAGTTAAAAGAGGGTTAAATGATTCATCCAGGAGATATAATAAACGGAGTGAAGGGAGAGCAATAAAAATTAAAGTAAAAGCAGGTAAAATTGTTCAGATAATTTCAATGGCTTGCCCTTCTAATAAAAATCGGTGAGTAGAGGAATTAAAAAATAAACTTCCTATAATATAGGCAACTAATACAGTGATTATAATTAAAATAAGTAGTGTATGGTCATGAAAGAAAAGTAATTGTTCTATCAAAGGGGAAACGCCATTTTGTAAATTAATGTTTGATCATGTAGCCATGTTCTAATAAAAGTATTCTTTATATATGGGGCTTAAATCCATTGCACTTCTCTGCCATATTAGAAATTTAGTAGGATTGGTAATTCATTATAACTATGTTCTCTAGGAGGGGTATTTTGGAATCATTCTAAGGAACTTGTTATGTTTAGGGGGAAAAGTGTGGGTCGATTTAATAGTATTCTTTCTCAAATAATAAAAATGAGAAGTAGAATTCCAATAAATGAGATAGTTGAACCTAATGTTGAAATAATATTCCATGATGTAAAAGCATCAGGATAATCTGAGTATCGTCGGGGTATTCCTGCTAACCCTAAAAAGTGTTGGGGGAAAAAAGTTAAATTTACACCTAGAAATATAATAATAAATTGAATTTTTAATCATTTTGGGTTCAATGATAGTCCTGTAAATAAAGAGTATCATTGAATAAATCCAGCTATGATTGCAAAGACAGCTCCTATAGAAAGAACATAATGAAAGTGTGCTACTACATAATAAGTATCATGTAAAACAATATCAATTGATGAATTTGCAAGAATTACTCCTGTTAATCCTCCAATGGTAAATAAAAATACAAAACCTAGTGCTCAGAGTAGGGAAGGGGAGTAATTTAATTGTGTTCCGTGTAAAGTAGCTAATCAACTGAAAATTTTAATACCTGTTGGTACTGCAATAATTATAGTCGCAGATGTAAAATAGGCTCGAGTATCTACATCTATTCCTACAGTAAATATATGATGTGCTCAAACTACAAACCCTAAAAGACCAATTGCTAATATAGCATAAATTATTCCTAATGTTCCGAATGCTTCTTTTTTCCCTCTTTCTTGGCTGATAATGTGAGAAATTATACCAAATCCTGGTAGAATTAGAATGTAAACTTCAGGGTGACCAAAAAATCAAAATAAATGTTGATAAAGAATTGGGTCCCCTCCCCCAGCTGGATCAAAGAATGTTGTATTTAAGTTACGATCTGTTAGTAGTATGGTGATTGCTCCTGCTAAAACAGGAAGAGAGAGAAGAAGTAAAAGTGCAGTAATTGCTACAGATCAAACAAAAAGAGGGGTCTGATCTAGTGATATCCCAGGGGCACGTATATTTAGAAATGTGGTAATAAAATTTACGGCCCCTAAGATTGATGAAATACCTGCAAGATGAAGACTGAAAATGGCTAAATCAACAGAGGCTCCTGCATGGGCAATTCCTGAGGATAAAGGAGGGTACACAGTTCAACCCGTCCCAGCTCCATTTTCAACAAGGCTTCTGGCTAAAAGAAGAGTTAAGGAGGGAGGTAATAGTCAAAAACTTATATTGTTCATTCGAGGGAATGCTATATCAGGGGCACCAATTATTAATGGAACTAATCAATTACCAAATCCTCCAATTATAATTGGTATAACTATGAAAAAAATTATAACAAATGCATGGGCTGTGACAATTACATTATAAATTTGATCATCTCCAATTAAATAACCTGGACTTCCTAATTCACTTCGAATTAATATTCTTAAAGAAGTTCCTACCATACCTGATCAGGCTCCAAAGAGAAAATATAATGTTCCAATATCTTTATGATTAGTTGAGAAAAATCATTGTTGCGGTAGGATGGCTGAGTTGAAAGTAGTAAACTGTAAATTTATTTAGGAGGGTTTCCTCTTCTACCATAATAATCTTATATTCAAAAAATGATTTTAGACTGCAATTCTAAAGGTGTAAATATTACTAAGGTTTAAATATATATTTATTTTCAGCTTTGAAGGCTATTAGTTTAATTAACTTAAAACCTTAAAGGCAGTTATAAATTAGTGTACATAATGGGAGTGTTAATAAGGAAAAAGATATTAGTGTTGTCGGGATAGTTAAAGTGATTTTTTTTATAGATGTGGTTTTATATTTTATTTGAGGGTAAGTAATTAATAGTGCAGTAAAAGAAAGTCGAATATAGTAAAATAGAGTAATTAATGTTATTAGGATTATAATAAAACAAATGAAGTATAAATTAAGGGAAATTAGTCTTTGGATTACGATTCATTTTGGTAAAAATCCGAGAAAAGGAGGTAAACCCCCTAAAGATAGAAGGGTGAGAAATAGAAATAATTTTAGAGGTTGTGAGTTATTGATGGTTATGAAATTTTGGTTAAAATGGAAAACGGAAAGAATTGAAAATATGTAAATTAAGGTTAATGTAAGTAAGGAATAGGTAAGAAAATATAGTTCCCAGAGATTTTCTCCACAAAATATTGCGGCAATTATTCAACCTAGATGGTTGATAGAGGAATATGCAAGTAACTTTCGTAAGGAGGTTTGATTTAGGCCACCTAATGATCCAACAATGATTGATAAAATAACAATTAGTAAAGTGAACAAGTTTATTTTTACTAAGTAAGATAGCAAGACAAGAGGAGCAATTTTTTGTCATGTTATTAAAATAAAACAATTTTTTCAATTTAATCCTTCTATAATCCCAGGGAATCAAAAATGAAAGGGGGCAGCTCCCATTTTTATTAGAAGGGTTGAGATGGTTAATATAGTGAAAAGATTATTTATTAAAGGTAGTGTGTATATTTGTATAAAAGTAGTCGTAAATAGAAAAGTAATTGAAGCTAATGCTTGAACTAAGAAGTATTTTAAAGCAGCTTCATTTGATAAAGTATTTTTGGGGTTGGATATTAAAGGAATAAAAGAAAGAAGATTAATTTCTAATCCTATTCAAGCTCTAAATCAGGAATTAGCAGAGATAGAAATTAACGAACCTCCAATTAAAGTGGAAATAAACAAACATTGGGCGATGGTTGATATTAAAAAGAAGAGATTCTCTATGGATGGGGTATGAACCCATTAGCTTATATTTAGCTTATCTTTTTTTTATATTTTGGTGTATGATGCACGGGAATTTTTGATGTTTCAGGAAGTAGTTTAATTCTATTAAATGTAATAATGGTAAATTTTACTTTATTTATCCTATCACGATAACCCTTTAATCAGGCACATTATT